TATTTTTTTTATCGGGACGATAACTCTGAAAAGAAAGATTTCCTATCTTTTCTTTCAACTCAGGAGAAATACGGTCGGGCGGCGCTAATTCGAATCCCTCGGGCAAAATAAGAACAGCACCCACATTTAACCCTCCCTTTTTCCCATTACCAAGAACTTGTTTCAGTTGCATATCATAAGGAATTCGAAGAACTGCTTCAAATACAGTATCGGGAAGCACAGCTTGGGGAACTTCAATATCCACGGGCTTATTAGCTAAATGGCAATTGGCACATACAATTCGTCCGGTTGCTTCTCGTGGGTTTTCATAACCCTGCTGCGCAAAAATGGGATATGCATTTGAAATAGATGTCCGAGTTATTACGTATATCATGATCGATACAGAAATCGATCGAATCATCTGTTCCTTTACCCAAGAAAAAGTATTTCTATTTTCCATATCCAATCGCAGATCCCAGAATTTCTACAATAAATTAGATAGGTAGCTAAGCTAATCTAGTTCCCTATACACGAGTCTGTTGTCATTCTACTGCAACAGTTGTACTGGAATGATGAATACCTTGAGCAGGTAGAAATAGAAAGAATTTTGCTAAAATGGAAAAGGGCTTTCTTTCTAAAGGAAGAAAGATGCTAATTTGATTAATATCAGGAAATCGAATGAGTTTATGCTTCACTAATTGAATGATAAATGACTACAAGCGAAGGAGATAGACGGTTTAAAGAAAAAAAGATCCAAAATTTAAAACATGTATCTAGAATCACTGGAAAACTACAAACAAAAATAGTGAAAATTAGCTCATTAGGAGCCCATCCAAGATCGTTGTAGACCCAACGGATTAGTAGTTCCCAACCGCGGGTGGAGTGAAATCCAACAAAAAAATCAGTAACTAAAAGAATCAAAAAAGCTTTTATTGAGTCATTTAAGTTATAGAAGAATTCCTGAACCCAAGAATTCAAAATGACAAGTTCCTCTTTACCCAGAAAAAAAGAACCACTTAGAATAGCCAAACAGATTATATTTGTCGAGAAATGCAAAATGATATGGAGATGATCCTCATTATCTATTTTGACCAATTGTATTATTTCCTTGTGTATTCCTATAGGAGGTTTTTGTACATGTGTCTTCGGTTTCTCTTTTATCATTTCGTCCAAGAGAAAAAGTTCTTCTAATTCTATGAATCTTTCTAGAACCTTTTTCTCTTGAATATCAGTTAAGAGAGTTTCAGATTGCCTGGTATTCCACCAATTCTTAATCCAAAGTTCCAGACATTTGTTAAAAGAGAAAGAGACTCCCCAGGGCAAAAGTACGATAAATACAAGATATAGGAAAGAAGGCAATGCTTTCTTTTTTTTCATTTTTGATCTGTAAATTGAGTTGTTAATGAATCTGCTTCATTCGCTGACTCTATTTCATTCGCTGACTCTATATGATATTTCTTTTTATTTGAAGCAAAAATTCTATAACAAGGTTTGAGACCTTGTATCTATTCCTCTTTTTTGTATACTAGTGGAATTTCATTGCATTGGGTTCTTTCTTAGATCTAGATGGAGTGGAATAGAGAAATAGAATAAAAAAAAAAGCCCTTTCGGATGAAAATGGAAGAATATTATGCCATATATCTCACTTGGACAAAACAAATTAGAAGCAATTTTCTCTTATCCTCGTTTGTTCCTTTCTTTAGATAAATACTCCAAAATCTCCTTACAATAACGAATCCAATTCATTCAATTCATTTCAAAAAAATTAAATCGGTATTCAAAATACTTCAATTGGTACGCGCAAGAAATAGGCCAATTCGGCAGCTTTTTGTTCAATTTCTCGTGGAGTAAAAAACTTCTCATCAGTACGAGTCAAGGGAATGACCCCCTGGCCCCGGATTTCCATATAAAGGATACGACGAGGATAAAGACCCTCTTTAACCTGAATTCTAATTGATTGGATATCCCGCATAAGGAATCGAAGGAAGACGCGACGTTTTATTCCAGGGAATCCCCAACGAAAAATGCACACTATTCCCTCTTTTCTATCGAATCGGTCATAACCACTGCCTACATTCCACAAAATAGTGCACCACAAGTAGGAGCTAATGAATAGGCCCGCGATTCCGTAGAAAGACATCACGACCCCCTGTGGAAAAAAAAGAATTTGTTGAGATGGAAGTACAGATATCATATTCTTACCAAGATAACTGGAAGCCCCAACCGATAAAAATCCTAGTGAACCTAGAAAAAGAATACAGGCCCAGAAAAAATTACCTCTTTTTCGAGAACCTTTTAGAAGTTCTATCCATATGTGTTCTGATCGCCAATTCATATTAGATATACTAAATCCAGCAGCGGTCGATTGAAATTGAGAGAATAAGCTAAATGATTTTGACTTTACTTTTTTTGATTCTGAAATCGCCTACAGTAACTAGTACTCCTGTGAAATAATTGGTTAGATACATTGACTTTCTATTCAAAAAATATCTGTTGATCCACTTAAAATAAAACTCGCTATACCCGGCTCCGCATATGCATGCATTTATGCTCGTAGCCTATATCCGCATCCATAGCCGTTTTTCATTTGTGTGTAGAAAGAGCCACATACCCTACCATATTATATTACTTACACTAAAAAATATCTGTATTATGATCCTGCGTGGAAATACATTGAGAAAATTCGGCCCCATTGGTTCTAGACAATCTTATTTTTCTGCACATAAAGAAATAAAGAAGCCATTGCAATTGCCGGAAATACTAAGCCTACTAAAGGCACGAAAATAGAAGGTAAGTTAAAATCCGTCATAGAATAGGTGTCTCAATTCAAATTTACTATTTCTATCTATTCGAAAAATATCTTAAGATTCTTATAATATAATTAAGTATATCTATTATAAGGAATATTGACTATTGTATTTTTTAGTTTGCAAAATAAAGATTTTTTATAGAATACTATAGAATACTTTAGTATTCTATAAAAAAAAATGAATGGAATGGATAATAAGAAAATTGCAAAAAAGGAGATTAAAAAGATTTGATTTTTCTTTTCCCGTCCTCATGGCCTTTCTATCCTTCTAATCGAACTTGAAATTGGATTCAAAAGAAAGCGATTGTGAAAATGAAATACCTCTTTCAGAATACCCTTTTAAAAAGGTCTCAGTACGACTTTTAGTCGAATGCGCGCCCATTTCGAATCCTAAATCAGTTTCGTCTACCTACTTCCACATGCAATACTTCTTCAACCACTCTCGGACCCCCACAAACGCAAGATGCGCGTCAGGTTTTGAAATAAGGATATCCCCCAACCCCAGTATACCGAAACTCGCTCTTATCCTATCCCACCGGTTGTAAGGATTCATACATAGGGCTTTTTAGTTGATTGATAGTGCCGTAAAGTTGAAGCTTTTTTAGACTTTTTTATTAAGCTGTAATTTCCTTCCTGCATACGTGCTCCTCTATCCTCTAGAAGCTCATACAATAATGCGTGGTAAAGGCGGAAAAATAGCATACTCAATCAAAATCAAAGGGCAAATTCTCTTACCTACTACAGATCTCATACTACCCCCTTAGACTTTTTAAGGCGATATACCACCCAAAGGGTATGAAAATGCCGGGTGGAGTTAGCTTTTCGACGAAAACCCGTCCCGTGCAGCGAAGTCCTGTTAGTAAGACCCCGCGCAAGACACAAGAATGGATTATAGAAGAATATTATTCCGAATACTCCTCCGGACGCGTATAGTAGCATTGCGATTCCTAATCTTTTTTCATTGATTCTTTCCCAATAAATAAAGACTTTTTCTGTAAATACTGCGTATTTGATTCCATTATCATATGATAATACTATATTTGTATTTATTTATTGTATTATACCTTTATATATTCTAAATATATAGAATAGAGGAATCTCGATTTGTCAAGTCTCATGATCGTATCAAGATCTATTTTTATTCGGCTCAATCTTTTTTTTAAGATTGAGCCGAGTTTAATTGCAATCAATTAGAAGAATAAAGAAGAATTACTGCATTTCGTAACTGCTTTTTTCTCTTTCTATTTCGCTTCTTTTTTATTTAGACCTTCTTTATATCTAGTTTTATCTACTTATCTAGTTTATCTACCGGCTCGAACTCGAATTTGATCGCCTTCCATATTTCACAAGCTGCGGCTAGTTCAGGACTCCATTTGCAAGCTGCTCGGATAATTTCATTACCTTCACGAGCAAGATCGCGCCCTTCGTTACGAGCTTGTACACAAGCTTCTAAAGCCACCCGATTAGCTACTGCACCAGGTGCATTTCCCCAAGGATGTCCTAAAGTTCCTCCACCAAATTGTAATACGGAATCATCTCCAAAGATTTCGGTCAGAGCTGGCATATGCCAAACATGAATACCCCCTGAAGCCACCGGTATAACACCTGGCATAGATACCCAGTCCTGAGTGAAAAAGATACCGCGAGCACGATCTTTTTCAATAAAATCATCGCGCAATAAATCAACAAAACCTAAAGTCATTTCGCGTTCCCCTTCTAACTTACCTACTACTGTACCGGCGTGGACATGATCTCCCCCAGACATACGCAATGCTTTAGCTAATACACGAAAATGCATACCATGATTTTTCTGTCTATCAATAACTGCATGCATTGCCCGGTGAATGTGAAGAAGTAGGCCATTGTCGCGGCAATAATGAGCCAAAGTAGTATTTGCGGTGAATCCCCCAGTTAAGTAGTCATGCATTACAATAGGAACCCCTAATTCCCTCGCAAATATAGCTCTCTTCATCATTTCTTCGCATGTACCTGCAGTCGCATTCAAGTAATGCCCCTTGATTTCACCGGTTTCGGCCTGTGATTTATAAATTGCTTCGGCACAAAAGACAAAACGGTCCCTCCAGCGCATAAATGGTTGTGAGTTTACGTTTTCATCATCTTTGGTAAAATCAAGTCCACCGCGTAGACACTCATAACACGCTCTACCGTAATTTTTTGCGGATAATCCCAATTTTGGTTTAATAGTACATCCCAAAAAAGGACGGCCGTACTTGTTCAACTTATCCCTTTCAACTTGGATACCATGAGGCGGACCTTGGAAAGTTTTTGAATAAGTAGGGGGAATTCGCAGATCCTCCAGACGTAGAGCGCGTAGGGCTTTGAAACCAAATACGTTACCCACAATGGAAGTAAACATGTTAGTAACAGAACCCTCTTCAAATAGGTCTAATGGATAAGCTACATAAGCGATATATTGATTTTCCTCCCCAATAACGGGCTCGATGTGATAGCATCGCCCTTTGTAACGATCAAGACTGGTAAGTCCATCAGTCCAAACAGTTGTCCATGTACCAGTAGAAGATTCGGCAGCTACTGCAGCCCCTGCTTCTTCGGGCGGAACCCCGGGCTGAGGACTTACTCGGAATGCTGCCAAGATATCAGTATCCTTGGTTTCATACTCCGGGGTGTAATAAGTCAATTTATAATCCTTAACACCAGCTTTAAATCCAACACTTGCTTTAGTTTCTGTTTGTGGTGACATAAGTCCCTCCCTACAACTCATGAATTAAGAATTCTCACAACGACAGGGTCTACTCGATATGGATTAGGCGTAAATGAAACCTTTGCAAAAATCTTTTAAAACAAAAAGGGTATTCAATTAATATCAACTCATTAAAGAAAATGGAGGGCATGCTTAAGTTAATGAATATGTTTCATTCATATATAAGGCGTACACCCTGTGTATGTTCTATCCTATAGGAATTCTACTATAGGAATTCGATAGGAATTGAGTTGTTGTTATGGTAAGTTAACATGGTTCGTTATTAAACCATGGATTTGATTCACCAAATCCATCATTATTGTATACTCTTTGATAGATATAGCGCAACCCAAATCAATCCCTAATCCTTATTTTACAAGTTCTTAATAGGCCCCTTTCTTATTTTGAATGTAAATACCTAAATACTAAGAAAATTCTCTGTTGACAGCAATCTATGCTTCACAGTAGTATATATTTTGTATATCGAAGTCCTAGATAGGAAAGTAGAGTAGGGACAGATCCTCCACAAAAGGCGAAATGTATATGAAAAAAAAGATTGATTGAACTTTCCAACGGACTCATTCCATGAGTAAACGATTGAATGGGATTCGCTTGGGCAACGAAATCAAGTCCTCGTCCCCCTTTCTCTCTTATTGAATTAACTAATTCATTTCCTTTTGACTTTTGGATTTTTGGCTATTTTTTTGGATTTGATTTGGCATTATTCAACAAGAAAAAATTCGACAAATTCCTTTTTTTTTGAAAATTATGTGATAATTATGAGAACCAATCCTACTACTTCTCGTCCCGGGGTTTCCACAATTGAAGAAAAAAGCACAGGGCGTATCGATCAAATTATTGGACCCGTGCTGGATATCACTTTTCCCCCGGGCAAGTTACCTTATATTTATAACGCTTTGGTAGTCCAGAGTAGAGACACTGCCGGTAAGCAAATTAATGTGACTTGTGAGGTACAACAATTATTAGGAAATAATCGAGTTAGAGCTGTAGCTATGAGTGCTACAGACGGGTTGATGAGAGGATTGGAAGTGATTGACACGGGAGCTCCTCTCAGTGTTCCAGTCGGTGGAGCTACTCTCGGACGAATTTTCAACGTTCTTGGGGAACCTATTGACAATTTGGGTCCTGTAGATATTAATGCAACATTCCCTATTCATAGATCCGCGCCTGCCTTTATCGAGCTAGATACGAAATTATCCATCTTTGAAACAGGTATTAAGGTGGTCGATCTTTTAGCTCCTTATCGACGTGGAGGAAAAATAGGACTATTTGGGGGGGCTGGAGTAGGTAAAACAGTACTCATCATGGAATTAATCAACAACATTGCTAAAGCTCATGGAGGCGTATCCGTATTTGGCGGAGTAGGGGAACGGACTCGTGAAGGAAATGATCTTTATATGGAAATGAAGGAATCCGGAGTAATTAATGAAAAAAATTTGGAGGAATCAAAGGTAGCTCTAGTCTATGGTCAAATGAATGAACCGCCGGGAGCTCGTATGAGAGTTGGTTTAACTGCCCTAACTATGGCAGAATATTTCCGAGATGTTAATAAGCAAGACGTGCTTCTATTCATCGATAATATCTTTCGTTTTGTTCAAGCAGGATCGGAGGTATCCGCCTTATTAGGGAGAATGCCCTCCGCAGTGGGTTATCAACCTACTCTTAGTACAGAAATGGGTTCTTTGCAAGAAAGAATTGCTTCTACAAAAAAGGGATCCATAACTTCGATCCAAGCAGTTTATGTACCTGCGGACGATTTGACCGACCCTGCTCCTGCCACAACATTTGCACATTTGGATGCTACTACCGTACTTTCCAGAGGATTAGCTTCCAAGGGTATTTATCCAGCAGTAGATCCTTTAGATTCAACCTCAACTATGTTACAGCCTCGGATCGTTGGCAACGAACATTATGAAACTGCGCAAAGAGTTAAGGAAACTTTACAACGTTACAAAGAACTTCAGGACATTATCGCAATTCTTGGGTTGGATGAATTATCAGAGGAGGATCGTTTAACTGTAGCAAGAGCACGAAAAATTGAACGTTTCTTATCACAACCGTTCTTTGTGGCAGAAGTTTTTACCGGTTCTGCAGGAAAGTATGTTGGTCTTGCAGAAACAATTAGAGGATTTCAACTAATCCTTTCCGGAGAATTAGACGGCCTACCCGAACAAGCTTTTTATTTGGTGGGTAACATCGATGAAGCTAGCACGAAAGCTATAAACTTGGAAGAGGAGAACAAATTGAAGAAATGAAATTAAATCTTTATGTACTAACTCCTAAGCGAATTATTTGGGATTGTGAAGTGAAAGAAATCATTTTATCTACTAATAGTGGCCAAATTGGCGTATTACCAAACCACGCCCCCATTAACACAGCTGTAGATATGGGTCCTTTGAGAATACGCCTCCTCAACGACCAATGGTTAACGGCGGTTCTGTGGAGCGGTTTTGCGAGAATAGTTAATAATGAGATCATCATTTTAGGAAATGATGCGGAACTGGGTAGTGACATTGATCCGGAAGAAGCTCAACAGGCACTTGAAATAGCCGAAGCTAACTTGAGTAGAGCTGAGGGTACGAAAGAATTGGTTGAAGCGAAGCTAGCTCTCAGACGAGCTAGGATACGAGTCGAGGCTATCAATTGGATTCCCCCATCCAATTGAATACAATCCAATGGTTTAGTTGATACAAAGAAAAAGGGAAGAGGGGTAGAAAAAGTTATTAGATAGCGAAGCGAAGTAAGTCCAATGCTATCTAGTAAATTTTCTACCTACCTACCTACTATTGGATTTGAACCAATGACTCCCGCCGTATGAAAGCAATACTCTAACCACTGAGTTAAGTAGGCAATTTATCACCACAAAGGAAGACCCATTACTTCGATCGATTATAGATCGAATCCTTTTTATAAGCAATACTGCTCCGTTATTGGTATGTTATATAGTAAACAGATCAAAGGGATATCCTCTGGCATTAGAGAATATTCATCTTGACAAGAAATTATCTATATGTTAAGATATCTCTGACAAGGGCTATAGCTCAGTTCGGTAGAGCAACTCGCTTACACGTGCGCCAATGCTTTTCAAGGGAGCTTATTATGCAATGAACATAATTGATCTTATTGCAAAATCAATGTCTTACTTCATGGATTCGAGAGAATAGGAGAACAGTAGCCTGACAAACAGTCGGTTCAGTCCGATTCAGGTGCCAATTCAGGTGCCTAATCAAATAGAACCCTTATTGATTTGCTAGTTGATAAGGTAAATATCCAGCCCACTAAATGCTAGGCGTAATGAGGATAAGGGCCTCCAAAAAACTTCTTTTCGTTCTATGAACTTTAAGGTGTATGAAGTCTCATAGTCAACTCTTGCAGCGGAACGATAGAGACTCCATTTCACTTAGGTTGATTTAATTTAGGCCGGAGGCAGACCTAAGTCAAGGTAATCCTCCTTTGAAACACTTTGGTATTGCTCCTAGATAGATCATAATACAAATAATCAATCAGAGCACAGGGAGCCATCTCATTATCTTTCCGTAAAGAAAAACTATGGTGGACTAACTGATCTTTACATCAGTTGATGAAAGAGCCCAATGCAAAAAAATGCATGTTGGGTCTTTGAAACAGTTCGAATCATTTCGATAATAATAATAATCCGTTTGATCTGTTTTACCGAGAAGGTCTACGGTTCGAATCCGTATAGCCCTAATATGTCCTTTTTTTAGATTTTAGGATAGAGATCCTATGTTTCCTTTAGTATAGTTTTCATTTCCTCATTAGTACTTGTTTATAGACTGGACGGTCGCTTGCGCCATAGAATAGAGATAAAAGCATTACCACAGGCTCATTCATCGAAAATCTTAGAGACAGGAAAAGAAAAACAAATTTCTATCAAATCAATAGAAGGAAGGGTCCCTTACCTGATTTGAATTCCATCCTCCTTCAAATTCAAATAGGAAGGATATGCTCTAAGTCCCTAGACTTCCCTATAATAACTGCAATGATTTTCTCCATCTTGCGAATTCCTACTTTGTTTGAAGTATATTACTTTGCTTATATATACATTATCTAAATCGATCTACTTTAAATAAAATCCAAAAATAAAGAAAGAGTAAATAAGAAAACAGAATATTCTGTCTCATAGTTCTGAAATAGAGTTCTTTATTTTTATAGTATTACTCCTCATTAGGCTGCATACATTAGTCATCCTATCTTAATTAGGTTCTAATTATAAATAGAATGGAAATCAAAAAGAAAGGGAGTCGGGATTCCATTGGATGAATCTTTAAAGAAGACAGGGCACAGAGGAAACAAAGGCTAAACTAAGTGCTTTGGTTTGAGCAAAACGGATTCTTGTTTCACCGAGGAAAAGAGAGAAGTTCTGGATAAATTGACAACGCTGACTTGAATTGACTAATTCAGTTCCGCCTATTCCACATTAATGGGAGTACATTTATGTTTCTGCTTCA